CGCGAGTGCTTATTATGAGGCACAAACGGGAGAATTTATCCTGGAAGCGGAAGAACTGCTGAAACTGCGTGAAACCCTCACAAGGGTTTATGTACAAAGAACGGGCAAACCCCTATGGGTTGTATCTGAAGACATGGAGAGGGATGTTTTTATGTCAGCAACAGAAGCCCAAGCTTATGGAATCGTTGATCTTGTAGCGGTTGAATGAAAATAACACGGATTTCACACAAATCCGCGATTTAAGATTTGATTTTCTTGCCGGGTTTAATATTCTATTCAAAAGAAGTAATTCATAATCATCCGGTTAGGATCGATCTAAACCAGCCCATTATGTATATGATTCAACATGCCAACCATTAAACAACTTATTAGAAATACAAGACAGCCAATCAGAAATGTCACAAAATCCCCTGCTCTTCGGGGATGCCCTCAGCGCCGAGGAACATGTACTAGGGTGTATGTGCGACTCGTTCAGATCATGGGCTGGGACAAAGGAAAAAAACCAATTTTCCAGTAACAACGATCAGTACCGATGAATAGGATAGACTGGAAGAACTCCATTCGCTATCTAAAAATAAAAAATCTATCGTATCCCTCTATTGTGTATGAAATTTATGGTTTCCGTTGGTGCAAATCCAATCACCTCTATTTTAAATGAAAAGCAATTCCCCATTGGTAACAAATGGTTATTCATTAAGCGGGGAAAATCCTATTTAAAATTTAAAAAACAGAAAGATTAGGTTCCCACTCTTGCAAGAACGGACTCACAGGGTCAGCTACCCCGCTAACTTTTATAATTAAATACCGTTACTGTATAGGTAGATCTCATTGTGAAAGACCTATTACTGGATAATTCATGGGTAGAGCCAAAGAGTGTGAACTGTACAAGTTACCAATAACATTGATTAAATCAAGTAAGGGGCTCCGGTGTATAGAGAAGGCCTCACCGTTTAAGAAGGAACCATAGAAACGATGGAACCCACTATTTCTTTATCCATTTATATTTACTACTTTATTTATTTACTATGTTTTTGATACCTAGGAGGATACAATTGATTATTTCTAGGTGAAATGCCTAGAAAAAATCGTGGTCGGGAAGGTTATAGTAGCCAAAGCCATTGGAATTTTTATTTTATACATTGGAAAAATCCGTTTTGTTATTAATAGGCTAGGAAGGGGGAAAAGAATAACTGAAAGAAAGGAAATCAATTAGTTATTCGTCAAAGTTTCAATTATTCAATGACCAGAATTAAGCGAGGATATATAGCTCGGAGACGTAGAACAAAAATTCGTTTATTTGCATCAAGCTTTCGGGGGGCTCATTCAAGACTTACTCGAACTATTACTCAACAGAAAATAAAAGCTTTGGTTTCGGCTAATAGGGATAGAGATAGGCAAAAGAGAAATTTTCGTCGTTTGTGGATCACTCGGATAAACGCAGGAATTCGTGAAGGGGGGGTCTCTTATAGTTATAGTAGATTAATACACGATCTGTACAAGAGACAGTTGCTTCTTAATCGTAAAATACTTGCACAAGTCGCTATATTAAATAGGAATTGTCTTTATATGATTTCCAATGAGATCATAAAATAAGTAGATTGGGCGGAATTCACCGGAATAGTTTAAACAGAGTTCCCCGGAGAATGAACTCCGGGAGGTAGAGTAGAAATGAATATGATAAAATATGATAAAGTAGTCAAAATGAATGAACACGTTCAATAAAAAAAGATTTATTCTTTTTTCCCGATTCTTTTTTTTCTTACGACACGACAATCAAATCTGGATTCGCATATTTTTCGAACAAAACATCAATCCGCTTTTGAGGTTCGGATTGGATTGAATTTTAACTCAATTGAAGAAAGAGTAAGCCTATTTATTTCTGGTTTTAAGACCAGTAGTTCTAGCGGTCGACTCGGTTCTTTCAAATTGTTTCTCATTATTAAGAAAAGGTAACGAAGATAAAATACGAGCTTGTTTTATAGCAATAGTAATTAATCGTTGTTGTTTCAAGGTTAATCTATTCACTCGTCTAGATAATATTTTTCCTTGTTCACTAATAAATCGACTAATTAAACTCATGTTTCTATAATCAATTCGATCCCCCGATTGGATCGGGGGCAAACGCCTACGAAAAGATCGCTTGGATTTAAGAAAAGGTCGCTTGGATTTATCCATGGTTTGTTTAGTTTATTCCTTATCCCGAATATCCTATTTCGGTCGGATCTAAAATGAATTAGAATTCAGAAATAGGATTTGGTTTGTTTATATTTCAATATGTTATGTATATATAATATATAATGTCATTTTTCCCCTTCCTTTGAAGAGTGACGCACAGATGCTCGGTTCGATTTATTTCTTTATCTCCCCATGAATCGTATGTTTGTGACAATAGGGACAGAATTTTCGCAATTCCAATCGATTAGGCGTATTGTGTCGATTCTTTTGAGTAATATATCTGGAAATGCCCGTTGATGCCTTATTAACATTAACGCCGTTTCGG